ATTGCCATAAATGTACAAAGTAATATTTCCATTTATTCATCAAAAGAGGTGTATCCGTTAAAGCCAGAATTGATTTTCCTTGATGTCTAACATAATGCATGAAAAGATCCTGACGGAGCCATAAGCCGGTCGGAAAATCATTAGCAAAGACTTCTTCTACATGATGCTTTATTTTTGCATAGAAAAATTTTCGTTCAAAAAAGACACCAAAAGATGTTAATCGTAAATGAGAAGATTCATTGCGGAGAAAAAGTAAGACAGATTCGTATTCACAAACATGAGAATTATACAGGAACAAGAAAAATCTTGGATTACTTTTTGAAAAAAGAGTAATCGATTTATTTTTATTTGGAAAGTCTTTTGTACTAATAAAACTATTACTATTATAATAGTCGTGAAGAAAAACCCCTAATAAATGCAAAGAAGAAGCATCTTTTACCCAACAGCGAAGGGCTTGAACTAAGGTTTCCAGATGAATCGGAAAGGGTATTAGTACATCTGATACATAATTTAAATGTGTTAATTTGTCCTCTAAAAAAGGAAATATTGAATGAATTGATACTAAATTATAATACTTTACAAGTGCTCTGCCCGTTAAGGAAGATACTAATCGTAGGGCAAAGGGTATTTCCACCACGACTGCAAATCCTTCTGATATCATTTGAGAATACAAATTTTCATTGAACCCAAAAACTTTATTTTGGTTAGAATGATTATCAGAAATAATCAAATGATTCCTTTGATACATTCGAAAAATTAAACGTTTTACAATCAGTAAACTATATTGATTGTCATAAACCGCATTTTCTAATAAATTCACTCTATTTAAACCATGATCACGAACAAACGCATACATATACTCCCGAAGGATAAGGGGGTATAGGAGTTCAGATTTCCCGGCTCTATCTAGCTCTAAACATCCGTGAGATTCCGCCATTTTAAATTCGATTTGAACCGAAAATAGGATGGGATATATTGGGTTATCAAATGATACATAGTACGATAGAGTTACAACAAGGTATTTATTATATTAATCATAAAAAAAAGAAAAAGGAGGATACCTCGTAAAAAGGTACGACTTAAAAAGGACCCTCTAGTCTCTCTTTATTCTCTCTTTTTTTGACCAATTGGTTTATGTTCATTCTCGGCTAACAAGATGGTTAGAAATCCTTTATTTTTGCAATCCAATCGCTCTTTTGATTCAAAAAAATCTCTTTATCAATATACTGCCTCCTTCATACACATTTATTTCTACTCTATAATGGAGATAGAAAATAGTTAGGATTCAAAACAAATCGATAATATGCTCATGGTAAAAACCTTTCCCCGCGTCAAGCACTAATATAGTTTTAACGTCTAATTAGATCGGGTAATCATTCAAAAATTAAGAACAGGAGCTCGTTACTTTTTTCTTTTCCTATAATTGGAACCTATAGTTAGGGTCTATCCATTTATTTCTTCGACCTAACTTTCAATTGAGTTTTGATTTCTTTTCTTGTTCAATTTATTTTCTTCCAAATAAAAAATTCATTTAAACAAGGTTTGGCCCGATTCCCATAACAGCCCATAACAGTAAGAATGAAATATTCTTATAATTCTCTATTAATACGACATGCTGCTTTTTCCAGTCATTCCTTTCAGGATCAGTCGCGGTCTTACAAACTCTACCGATGATATAGACGAATCCCTTGCTTCATACAAATGTGTAAAAGATGCTAGCCGCACTTAAAAGCCGAGTACTCTACCGTTGAGTTAGCAACCCGAACTCAAAAAATTCGAATGTATAGATACAATCGGAATCCCAATAAATAAAGAGATTAAATTGTACGGCGCAATCAAAACAGTTTAAAAGGGCAAAACAAAAAAAAAAATAGAAAAATATCTAATATATTTTGAACATAATAAAGATGAACCGACGAGCAGAGATAAATAGATTCATTTATCTATATTATGAAATTCTATTTATTTGATACACTGTTGTCAATAGAAATGGGAATGTTGAGAAAAGAATACAATAAAAATAAATTGACAAATTGAATTTCAATTTGTCAATTTATTAAAATAAAAAACTAAGGGTTTATGTTGGGTTGGCACTACATATAGAACCGACCTAGAGACATAAAGGATGTAGACGGATAAATAAATTCAAAAAATGAAATAGAAAAACTCCAGGTTTATTCAATTAATATCAATCAATCTAAGTAAAAAAGAAAAGATTAAGCCTTTATCTTATTTGTTCATAGAATTCTACTGAAAAACGCCGGTTGACATGACAATAGACTTTTCTCGTTATAAAAGATGACATTATGGAAGAGCAATAATAAGTTAAATATTATATAACTCTCTCCTGGAGACAAAATGTCAAAGAAAAGATTAGACAAAACTCTATAAAAATTATCCGCACCTTCTTTCAGTTCTATATATTTCAAATTTATATATCTCTATTTCATTAATTGATTTTTGATTGGTGATTAGGGCGAAGATTCATAAAAACACCTGCCTTCTTTGAAATATCATGAACAGTTCCTGTAGGCTGAGCGCCTTTTTCAAGGAAATATAGAATAACAGGAACATTTAAATAGGTTTGATTCTTTATCGGATCATAAAAACCCACTTTACAAAGAGCTCTTCCTTCTCTTCGGGAGCGAACATCAATTGCAACGATTTGATAAATGGCTCATTGGGATAGATGTAGATAAGCCCCCCCGAGAAACGTATAAGAAATTTTCACCTCGTACGGCTCAAGAAAATGCAAGTTCTATTTATGTATAGAATTCTAATGTTAAATATATCTTCAAAGTAATTAGATCAAGAATTCTCTTTCTTTATCATATTATTTAACTACTTGTTGTTTATTATTCTTTCCCTACCCACAAAATTATTTGTATTTGCTCTCATAACTCAAGTTGGATAACTCCCCAAGGAAACAATTTCCTTTATTGAGTGGTCTCTAATCCCCTTTCTTTTTGCCTGTTGCCTTTCGAATCCATTTTTATTCTTCATTTTAATCTAGTTCTTGTTGTTGAGACAATTGAAAACGGTATTTCCTTGTTCTAAGATCCTTTATCTTTCTTTGCCTTGAATCATTGGGTTTAGACATTACTTCAGTGATCTTTAATCGTTTCAATCAAAATGGCAGCAACATACCTTTTTTTTTGTAATTTCCCTGTATCACCGAACCATATTAATGGTGGATTCCTGTGTAATACACTTTTGATTTGATCGAAAAGTTTTTACAAATTCCAACAAATTTGAATTTAAGACTTGCTTAAATTGGATCCTTTCGATTTCCATATTGAAAATATACTTAACAAAGTTGTCCCAATTTATTAATTGATATTAACCCTAGATTCTTGCCTCCAATAAACGAATCAATACGTTCTGCTCGAACTCCATCTTGTACGATACAGTTTACATCAACCCCCCACTACCCCCCCCCCCCACAAAAAAACAAAATAAGAGTTCTAGTGGAACAGAACAAATGATGTCGAGCCAAAAGCATTTTCAGTGCTATATAATAAAAAAATGGTGGGTGTAAGAATCCACAGTGGATCGTGTCCTTCAAGTCGCACGTTGCTTTCTACCACATCGTTTTAAACGAAGTTTTACCATAACATTCCTTTAATTTGGAACCAGTATGCAATTAATTCCATTATGGAATCAATGAATAGTCATTGGTTTGGTCGGTACCCAGTAATCTATATTTTACGTTTCCTTATATATTAAATATAGTTTATGAAGAAGTGGCAGAAAAAAGAAAAGTTAACCCCAGATAGCTATATTTATATATATTCTAATAGAATCTTCTATAGTTAAAAGTGAAAATAAACTATAGAAACTGTTAGAAAATATATATATATATATATAAATAATATATTTATATTAATAAAATGAATTATATATTTATTAATTAATAATTTAATTAATAATAACACTATTATTACTAAAATTAATAAAATTAGAATTGTAGTTTTTGTAAATCTTATACTGTTAAAGATCAACGGAAGATTCTTCAACATCAAGAGAAGATCGTTTAATAAATTGAAATGCATCATATTTATTTTTCCCCTATTATTATTTATATAATAATTATATATAAATAATTAATTATATGCCATATATATTAATTATATGATAATTAGAATTATGCTGGAGTAAGTCTCTAATAATATTAGACTATGGTGGGTGTGTATACAGATATGCTCTGGGACGGAAGGATTCGAACCTCCGAATACCGGGACCAAAACCCGTTGCCTTACCGCTTGGCCACGCCCCATTTAGAATTTCTATTTGACACTAATAAACACTAAGATTGGTACTGGTTGTTCGTCAACTTGAGTGGAAATATCATCTATCAAATAAATATCTAATAAATTAGATTATTGAGAGAATTTTTCTATGGGTAAATATCGAAATATAGAATTAAACAAATGAATTTATTGATAATTATATCTAATTCAATTAAGATATTATATGTAAGTATGATTTATTCGATTCATTTTTTATTTTAGAATTGAAGAAGGTTTTTGGGTCTATCTATTTGATTTTTATTCCTTTACCCTGGTATAAATAATGCAACTTCTGAATAACTCAATCAAAATAAATATAATTACCCTGAAGAACAAAATGTTTGTTATGCTTAATATATTAAGTTTAATCTGTATCTGTCTTAATTCTACCCTTTATTCAAGTAGTTTTTTCGCCGCCAAATTGCCCGAAGCCTACGCTTTTTTAAATCCAGTTGTAGATGTTATGCCAGTAATACCTCTTCTTTTTTTTCTCTTAGCTTTTGTTTGGCAAGCTGCTGTAAGTTTTCGATGATATTTTGAATTAATATTTTTTAATTAAATAGTATTTAATACCGCCCTAGACAAATTTCTGGTTTATTGGAAAAAAAGTCTACCAATCGATAAGATCAGATAAATCTTACAGTATAAACCCTCGATTCAAATAGCGAAATTCTGGTATAGCTGTGATAAGTTCGGAACACCACATTTGACTTCATTATTCTGACCTTTTTTCATTGGAAGACTCTAAGAGGTCTTCCAAAGTGTCTAATTGTGGATATAAAAGAAAATTTTTCGTAATTTTAAAATCCCCTTGTTATTAAAGTTATTTAAAATGTTTTTTTTTTTTTTAATTATTTTCTTTTTATAGTCTCAAAAAAAACTTTAGTTTATTTGGTGGCTATTTAAAAAAAGAAATATATAAACTATATTAAAATACCCTATTCTATTTTAATATATTATTTAATATATTAATATAGTCGGGTACGCAGTATAAACTAGAAATATACGCATAGAGGATCTACTCTCTTTTTTCCTAAAAAAGAATTTTGGAGATTATGTAATGCTTACTCTAAAACTATTTGTTTACACGGTAGTGATATTCTTTGTCTCTTTATTCATCTTCGGATTCCTATCTAATGATACGGGACGTAATCCTGGCCGTGAAGAATAAAAAAGAAATAAGATTTTATTTGTTTTTCTTGCTCGATTTTAAAATCTTCTTTAGTAGGATTTTAGCTCTTTCACATTTTTAACTATTAAAATAACTTAAAAAAAGGAAATACAAAGTTATCAATCAAAACGGAAAGAGAGGGATTCGAACCCTCGGTACGAAAAACTCGTACAACGGATTAGCAATCCGACGCTTTAGTCCACTCAGCCATCTCTCCCCAACTGACAAAGAAAAGGGCAATGACTATATTACATAAGTAAAAATAGGTCGTGAAAAAATACTTTTCTTTAGTTTATCTTATCTATATTAAAATAAATAATAATAAATAAATAAAAAAGTACTTTTTTATTTTGGCCAAAGCAACCTTTTCTTTCCCCGACTTGGCCGGGCCAGTACCTAGCTGGGCCTGGCCTCTTTTATTCCAATGAATCAAATTCCAAAAATTTCGTTAATTTGCAAAGAGAAAAAGAGATTTTTGATATTGAAACAATGCAATGATAGGAGGAGCTATTTCGATTCCTTTGATATATAACCCAAATGTCATTTGCTATCTTAATTTCTTGGCTTTTTTTTTATTTATAGTACTTTTTAATTAAAAAAAATATCAATTAAAGTAAGATACCAAAACAGGGGAACTGTGAATTCTTGTTCACTGCATTTTTATGTTACGACTTAAATAGTTTTGTCAAGCCATATCCGACAAAAACCTCTCAGCAAAAGACTTAGTATTTAAATGGATCCTAATCTAATTCCGTTCTCTCGTTTATGCTCTAATTTTCATGATTCTTTTTTGATCCTATCTTGTGCTTACGAATAAATTTCTTGTTCGACAAAAATTATATTTATACATAATAATCGTATTGTAGCGGGTATAGTTTAGTGGTAAAAGTGTGATTCGTTCTATTAATCCCTCAATGGTTGAGGGGTCCCCTGGGGTGATTAAGATCCCATTCCCCATCAAAAACTTTATCTCGTAAAAAGGATTTACTCCTTTACCTCTGAATGAAAAAACCGAGGAAGAATATATATTCTCGTGATTTGTATCCAAGAGTCAATTATAAATTGAAAAATTAGATTATGAAATTACGAAACATAATGTTTTTTAGTGGATCCATACTTCCAATTGAATGAATATGAGAAAGGAATCCATGGATAAAAATAGAAAATAGCTTTCTAATCGTAACTAAATCTTCAATTTTTTTTGTATTGTATAGGGAAAAGTGAAGCAAAATAGCTATTAAACAATGTCTTTGGTTTACTAAAGACATCGACAAATCTTTTAGCTCGATGGAAACAAAAAGCTTTGCCTAAGGATTCCATTAAATAGAAATAGAGAACGAAGTAATTAGAAAGAGTCTTAGAAACCACTCCTTTTCTATAAGGATCGTCTAGAAAGCGGGTCGGTTATTTTGAATACATTCAGACAGAAAAGCTGACATAGATGTTATGGGTCGAATTTTTTTAATGTCGTTCATATCTTAATCTTACATTTCGAAATGGATTCATCTTCCATAAAGGAGCCGAATGCAACCAAAGTTTCATGTTCGGTTTTGAATTAGAGACGTTAAGAATGATGAATCAACGTCGACTATAACCCCTAGCCTTCCAAGCTAACGATGCGGGTTCGATTCCCGCTACCCGCTTGTACTTACTTTATCTCTTAACTCTAGTCAATATTTCTAGTAATCTCGCTATTTTAAAAAATATATTTAAAATAAAATTAAAAAAAAACAAAAAAAAAATATGAATCAAATTTAAAAAATTAAAAAAAATTAGAAAACAATATAAGTAATGCAATGCAGTATTGAAGTGAATACACAATTCCCATAAGTTTTTCACATATTTCTTTTTTCCGAAAAAGAAAGGGAAAAAAAAATATGGAAATGAAAAGCGTCCATTGTCTAATGGATAGGACAGAGGTCTTCTAAACCTTTGGTATAGGTTCAAATCCTATTGGACGCAATTTATTTCCATATATCTTGTATATTTCTATGTCAAGAACGCTTTTTTGAATGATTTGAATAAGAGATGAGATCCCCT